TTTCCTCATTTTCCTAAATACTTTCATTTTTCAATTAGCCAACCAGATCCTTTTACCAAATTCAACGTTAGCCAGATTAGTCAACGTTTATATGTTTCGATGCAACAACAAGATGTTATTTGTAACAAGTAGTTTTGTTGGTTGGTTAATTGGTCACATTTGTTTCCTTTTATTCACGAAAAGATTCTTGGACTGGATACGGATCTATCTTTTGAGTAGATCTAAGAAGGAACTTGTGTCAGCATTGGATAAGTACATTTATAAGTACCTTGGGGCAAAATTTCAGGTCCGTTTTTCATACTTTCAGTACCGTGTGTCAGAATTGAATAAGTACATTAACTCAGAATTGAATAAATACAAAAAGAAGATTTATCAGTACCTTGTTAGGTCCCTTGGGGAAGAATTTGAATTCCTTATGCGAACCTTTCGGTGGGTTGTGTCAGAAATTCAGTACTTGCTGTTAATAAACTTGAGGAGAAACACGGGTCGGTTCGTGAATATTTTCTTATTTGTTACCTGTGTCTACTATTTAGGCAGAATACCTTTATTCATTTTTCCACATCCACTGACACGCGTCCAAGCCCCACTACTGCAACCAAATTGGTTAGCCAGACAAGGTCGAGAAGCTGACACTTACTGGGAGGACGAGGAAGAGGAAAAGGAAGAGGAAAAGAAAGAGGAAACGAAAGAGGAGATTGCACGAAAAAAAGTGCTATTCAAAGAAGAAATTCCTCCCCCTCGTTGGGGAGCGGATCTGGATGAAGAAAAAGATCAAAAAGAACCCATAGTGGTGGAAGGCATTTTAGCGTCCGATTTTTATAAGTTTCAATGGACTCGTCCAGTACGATACATAAGCAATCAACACTTTTTTGGGGCTGTAAGAAAGGAAGTTTCACAATATTTTTTTGATACATGCCGAAGTGATGGAAAAAAAAGAATATCTTTTACAGATCCTCCTAGTTTTTCTAGTTTTAAGGAACTGACGAAAGGGATGATATCTTCGTCCACAGTAGAAAGACTCTCCTTTGATAAACTAGACAAAGATTGGCTTTATAAGAACAAACAAAGACAAAACAACTTAAATAACGAGTTTATAAAGAGAATTGAGGCTCTAGACACGGGATTTCTTTTTCTGGATATACTCGACAAAAGGACTCGGGTTTGTATTGAGAAAATGAACGAAACCTGCCTCTGCCTACCAAAAAGGTATGATCCTTTGTTGAATGGGCCCTCTCGTGGAAGAATCAAAAAGTTTCTCGACGTAATCGAGGATCCCGAAGAAAAGGAGAAAAGCGAAGAAAAGGAGAAAAGCGAAGAAAAGGAGAAAAGCGAAGAAAAGGAGAAAAGCGAAGAAAAGGAGAAAAGCGAAGAAAAGGAGAAAAGCGAAGAAAAGGCACCGAAAAGCAAAGAACAGGAGAAAAGCGAAGAAGAGGCACGTCTACGCGAAGAAGCACGTCTACGCGAAGAAGCACGTCGACGCGAAGAAGCACGTCTAAGCGAAGAAAGGGCACTTAGTCACTTGGGTGAATTTCGTGAAAAAGTCTACAATGTAATTAAATCTCGTGGAAGAAAAAAGAATGCAATGCAATCTCGTCGAAGAAAAAAAAATGCAATGAAATCTCGTCGAAGAAAAAAGAATGCAATGCAATCTCGTGAAAAAGTCCAGAATGCAATGCAATCTCGTCGAAGAAAAAAAAATGGAACTAAAAAATCTCGTGAAAGAATCGACGATGAACCTACAGAATCTCAACTTAAGCAAATCCTTGCTCTAAATCAAATTCATGAGACCCTTTTGCCAGGTTGCATTTTAGAGTCCCCAAAATATGAAGAGAGAATGTTCGCGATACTAAAAAGTAAAACACTAAAACTAAGAGCAGAAGGAAAATTATATTATAATCCTTTGGCAAAATTTTTTTCTAAGCCTTGGGAAAAAGGGGGGGGAAGCATTGATTGGAACCAGCGAAAACTAAAAAAGCTACAGCAACTAAGGACTTATAAAATGGGAGAAGGTGTGGGACGAGCGCACATCGGTCAACGCGTCCCTCGCTGGTCATACGTATTAGTCCGCGAGGTCGCATACGACTGGGGCGAACCCTTTGTGACCAATCGGGGAGAGGATGAGTGCTTTGATATTATATCAGCACAATACAAATATGAAATTATTTTGACTAAGAATACTAAAGAAGTACTTATGAAAAAGCTTTCTAAAGATAGTAACATGATTGATTCGGACATTGGTAAACCGATTAATGAGAAGGTTAAGAAGGATTTGATCAAGAGTGGGGGAGACCCTTATAGTATTGACTTTGAGAAAAGCCTTGCTCATGTTCACGTTGGCAGCCCCTTGACCAATCTCGAGTGGAAAGGCGAAGCGTGGAAGAGCTCCTTGAAAGCGGTGCGCAAGCAATTTTGGCAGCAGGATGACATCAAAGGTATTGCGAGCCCCCTAAGGCGTAAAAACGGAGTTATTGTAAGAAAGATTGAAATGTTTCCGCATTCCCCTCTTTTTTTTGGCTTCTTAAAAAGTAGACTGTCTAGTTCTTTTAGGGTATTGAAACCCCTTGTTTTGAAAATGAAAAATTTTATGCATAGGTTTGTAATCAAAAAAGGGGACCTTTTCACTCTTAAGGGACCTAAGAAAGAACAGACAAAAACAAAAAGGAAGACAAAAGGGAAGACAAAAAGGAAGACAAAAGGGAAGACAAAAAGGAAGACAAAAAGGAAGACAAAAGGGAAGACAAAAAGGAAGACAAAAAGGAAGACAAAAAGGAAGATAGACGAAAAAAAAAGCAAAGCATTGAAAGAACGGAAAAAATCGAAAAGAATCAAAAAAGAGAAAATCGACCTAGACCCCGACGAAGAGCTGTACCGGATGGATGGAATAGATTCATGGAATGAGCTTTATTATGGGCTAGGAGTACGAGGTATCGTATTAATTTTGAACTCCTATTTTAGAAGATATATTGCATTGCCTTTAGCGATAATAGCTAAAAATATTGGTCGTATCTTATTTTTGCAGCAGCCCGAGTGGGCTGAGGATAGAAAGGACTGGGAAAACGAGACTCATCTTTTATGCAACGATGACGGTTTGCCTCTAGGCGTCATATCCACCAAGAACTTTCCGGAGGAGTGGTGGGAATACGGTCTTCAGGTCAAAGTTTTATGGCCTTTAGAGTTGAAACCTTGGCACACAGCGGATGATAGACAAAGGGTAACCAACGATTATGCTTTTATAAGGTCTTTCTGGGGACTAGCTGACTATCCTTGGGGTGGTGCCCGACCCAACCGTTCCTTTTCCATTTTTTGGGGGCCCATTTTTAAAGAACTAGGCAAAAAAAGTCAAAGATTAGCAGCAGAAAAATTGGAAGGGAGCGCCTTTCGACTTATAAGAAGCGTTTTCAACCAAAAAATAAAGCAAAATTTTGTTAGAGTTCTAGGAAACTCAAAAGAAAGCATAAAACGGCTTAAAGAAAGCATAAAACGGCTTAAAGAAAGGGTTCTAGTTCTAAAAAGCACAATTTTGAAAATAATCAAAAAAAATACAAGATTGAAAGGGATAGGAGTAGATGAATCGAGTGAAACTCAAAAAGAAAAAGATTCTATAATCAGCAATGAGATAATTAATGAATCAGTTAGTCAAATTCGATCTACAGCTTCTACAAATTCAGAAGAAAAAATACAAAATCTGATTAATAGAACAAGCACAATCAAAAATCAAATAGAAAGAATTATAAAAGAAAAAAAAAAAGTAACTACAGGACTAAATAATAGTCCTAACAACAAAAAGCAAAATAATAATGTAGAATCAGCAAAAAATTTTTTGAAAATTGTAAAAAGAAGAAATGTTCGATTAATAAGTAAATGGAATTATTTTCAAAAAATTTTCATTGAAAAAATATACAAAATATACATAGATATCTTTTTATGTATCATTAAGATTCCTAGAATCAATTTAACAAAAAAATTTTTTGAGAAAGACATTTCCAATACTGAAACAAATCAAAAAAGAATTACCTTTAGTTCGACTATAAAAAATATAAATAAGCGGAAGTCACAGATTGTTCCGAAATTTGCTTCCTTGCCAAATTTATCTTCCCTGTCCCAAGCATATGTATTTTACAAATTATCACAAACCCTAGTTAGTAATAAGTTAAGATCTGTTCTTCAATATCGCGGAACGTCTTTTTTTCTTAAGACTGCAATAAAGGATTCTTTTGAAAGACACGGAATAGTTCATTCCGAATTAAAGCATAAGAAACTTCGAAATTTTGGAACGAATCCATGGAAAAACTGGTTAAGAGGTCAGTCTCAATACAATTTATCTAAGGTTCATTGGGAGCGAGTAGGCGCACAAACCTGGCGAAATAAAGTCAACCGACGCCATACGCCTAAAAATAACGATTTAAATAAAGGAGATTCATATGAAAAAGACCCATTACTTCATTCCAAAAAACAAGATGATTCTGAAGTATATTCATTAGTAAGAAATCAAAAAACTAAGTTTAAGAAAAACTATAAATATGATCTTTTAGCATATAAATACATTTCTTCTGAAACTAAGAAGGACTCCTCTATTTCTAAATTGCCATTACAAGTAAATAAGGGCCAAGAGATCGACTTATTTGATATACCAGAGGAGATTGTTTTCAAGACTTATTTCAAGGATTGTATACTAGACCAGAAGTTTCTAGACAAGCTTTATCGAGACAATACTTATCTACACAATTATCTAGACAATACTTATGTAGACAAGGATTATGACAAGGATTATCTAGACAAGAGTTTTCTAGACAAGGTTTATTTCAAGGATTCTCTAGACCCGCTTTATCTAGAAACGGATTATTACAAGGATTATCTAGACAAGAAGTTTCTAGACAAGAATTCTCTAGACAATTATCTAGACAAGGTTTATATGTCTCTGAAAAAAATGCGCAAGAAAAAACCTGAAAGAAAATATATGGACTTTGATTGGAAGTTTTTCGAAAAATATCTAGTCAATT